AAGAACCAGTCAAGGTATAATATATTGATCATATCGTTGTAGCAACTGAAATGTTTTTTTTGCAGAAACACAAAAACCCAATTTGATTATGGGTTGTAAAGTTATACGTTGTGCAGGAAAATAGAAAAGCATGCGGATAAATGGAAGGATGAGAGAAAGAGAGAAAGAAAATATCAATGATATAGGATTCCAATATGTAAGGTCTGTGAGTCATCTCATAAACAACAGTGTAATACAGCATCAATAATGATTCATCCAAAATTCGATGAATCCGCTCATAGAACAAAAAAATAAAGAGCCTCTAGCCAATAAAAACTGAGAAAGTTGACTTAAGAAAAAATTGCATTACGGACTCCGTTGGAGAATTCAGACCTAACCATTAATCGAGAAGCAATGGGAACGACGGAACCCGTGAATAAAGAAGATTCTATTGGAAATGAATCTTAATGATTTATTGGGTGGGATGGCGGAACGAACCCGGGAACTAAACTATTCTTTTATTCGGAGAGGTCATGAACTAACCCTACAACTGAAATAGATATTGAAAGAGTAAATATTCGCCCGCGAAAATTTTATTTTATTGGATTGATTAATTATTAATTTTGATCGATCCGATATAGGAAAAGGCAAAACAAAATAAAGATTTTTAGAATGGTAAAAAAAAAAAGACATTGAGATTATCTCTAAATTGAGATTATCTCTAAATAGAATATACATGTTTCAATTCTATATCTAAACACGATATACAAATTTAGAATAGAGTAATTAGATGAAATTTCGAAATTTCAAAGAATACTATGCTTCAGTATATTATTCATTAAATCCCTGTATATCTTGATAAAATCTTTTTTAGTCCTTTCATTCGCGAGGAGCTGGATGAGAAGAAACTCTCATGTCCAGTTCTGTAGTAGAGATGGAATTGAGAAAGAACCATCAATTATAACCCCCAAAGAACAAGATTCCGTAAACAACATAGAGGAAGAATGAAAGGAATATCTTATCGAGGTAATCATATTTGTTTCGGCAGATATGCTCTTCAAGCACTTGAACCCGCTTGGATCACAGCTAGACAAATCGAAGCAGGGCGCAGAGCAATGACACGAAATGTACGGCGTGGCGGAAAAATATGGGTACGTATATTTCCAGACAAACCAGTTACAGTAAGACCCACGGAAACCCGTATGGGGTCCGGGAAAGGATCCCCCGAATATTGGGTAGCCGTCGTTAAACCGGGTAGAATACTTTATGAAATGAGTGGAGTCGCTGAAAATATCGCTCGAAAGGCTATTTCAATAGCGGCGTCAAAAATGCCTATAAGAACTCAATTCATTATTTCTGGATAGGAATGTCGAAATAAATCTTGGGTACAAAAAAATGCGGGTTTCTTTTTTTTACTTCGTCCTTTCAGTGCTTTAAATTAAACCTTAAAAAAAAAGATTCAAAAAACGATATGATTCAACCTCAAACCCATTTGAATGTAGCGGACAATAGCGGTGCCCGAGAATTGATGTGTATTCGAATCATAGGAGCCAGTAATCGTAGATATGCTCATATTGGTGACGTTATTGTTGCTGTGATCAAGGAAGCAGTACCAAATACGCCTCTAGAAAGATCAGAAGTGATCAGAGCTGTAATTGTACGTACTTGTAAAGAACTCAGACGTGATAACGGTATGATAATACGTTATGATGACAATGCTGCAGTTGTCATTGATCAAGAAGGAAATCCAAAGGGAACTCGAGTTTTTGGTGCGATCGCCCGAGAATTGAGACAGTTGAATTTTACTAAAATCGTTTCATTAGCACCTGAAGTATTATAAGATGAGACCGCGATATAGCCATAGGATATGTCATATTAGTAAAATACAATAGATAAAGAAAAATAAAAATTTAGTAGAGTATGTCTCACGCATATACTTTTAATACTTTTCATAAAAAAAAAAAAAGAACATGTTGATTATATCAAAATTCGGAAGCAACAAAATTTTGAGTTTCTCATGGGCAAAGACACTATTGCTGACATAATAACTTCTATACGAAATGCTGACATGAATCGAAAGGGAACAGTTCGAATAGCATCTACTAACATCACCGAAAACATTGTTAAAATACTTTTGCGAGAGGGTTTTATAGAAAACGTAAGGAAACTCTTGGAAAACCAAAAAGAGTTTTTGGTTTTAACCCTACGACATAGAAGGAATAGGAAAGGACCGTATAGACCCATTTTAAATTTAAAACGAATCAGTCGACCCGGTCTACGAATCTATTTTAACTATCAACGAATTCCTAGAATTTTAGATGGGATGGGGATTGTGATTCTCTCTACATCTCGGGGTATAATGACAGACCGAGCGGCTCGACTAGAAAGAATCGGCGGAGAGATTTTGTGTTATATATGGTAATTCTTCTTCTATCCGAATTGTATTTGGAGCTTCCTTTTGTGTTGTGAAAAAAAAAAGGGGGTATTCCTCGAGGTTTAATTACTGAACAACTTACCAATG